TTTGGAAGTTATCACTTAGCAGGTTTCCATACCAAGGCTCAATTTAATCAAGTCCGTAGCGTCTACCGATTTCGCCATATCCCCTTTTGCGACAGGATCCAGTTGTAATTCTATTCAATTCTTTTATTTATTTTATTTATCTTGGAATCAAATCATTGCGTTGAATTTATTAGATAATGATTCTTATATCTAAAAGTGTATGCCACTATTTTTTTTTTTTTTGCCATTCTCTATCATTTCCATTGTATTCTCTATCATTTCCATTGTATTGAATGAATCCTATTTGTTCCAATCGGACATGATTCTATCATTGATGTGCCTCCAATTCAATATGAATAGATATATCCCACCTCTATATCTCTCCTCCCTTAATTTTGACTTTAAAAGCGCAATTTGTAATACTGGAAGGATCGATACTCAATTACTTATTTTTTTTTTTTTTCGCCCTATCTTCTCTGAATGACAACAAAGGAATGTCTTAATTATAATTTTAATTGTATCTTTATAATAATAATATCTTTAATTATTATCTTAGAATGGATTCACTATCATTAATATTATATAATATAATTTATTTTTTTTAGAGATAATTAATAATTATTTAGCATAATTTGGTATAACTGTTCTAAGAAATAATTTAGACTTTTCTAAAATATAATAGAAAATTGAATTTGATATTATATTCTTAATCAAGTAATAATTATGGAAATATTATGAATTAAAATTTTAAAAATAATAAATATTAATTAAAATAAATTAATAGCTAATATATTAAATCTGGTAGTTTCCGGACTCCCTATTCACTATTTCCATTTCTGCTATGTGAGCCCGCTTAGCTCAGAGGTTAGAGCATCGCATTTGTAATGCGATGGTCATCGGTTCGATTCCGATAGCCGGCTTTTATCTATCTATTTTTTCATGATTGATAATATCTTCTCCCCCCTTTCTTCAAATATCGGTCGCTGATCTATTATGTCGTGTTAACTTGCAACTATGAATAAAAAATAGATTGGAATGGAGCAATTAGATCTATACAGAACAAATCATAAAACAGAGACTTAACTTCCTTACTATCATATACAAAAAATATAGATATTGATACAATGCATTTCATTCTATTTTCATTCTACTTTAGTATTGTATACTTCAGTAGATTTAGCCTTGCTTTGTTTATCCTTTAGTTCAGTCTTAATTTATATTTTTCTTTAAATTTTTCAAAAAAAAAAAGGAGTTTTATGTCTCGTTACCGAGGGCCTCGTTTCAAAAAAATACGCCGTCTGGGGGCTTTACCAGGATTAACTAGTAAAAGGCCTAGATCTGGAAGTGATCTTAAAAACCAATTGCGTTCTGGGAAAAAATCGCAATATCGTATTCGTCTAGAAGAAAAACAGAAATTGCGTTTTCATTATGGTCTGACAGAACGACAATTACTTAGATATGTGCATATCGCTGGAAAAGCCAAAGGGTCAACAGGTCAGGTTTTACTACAGCTACTTGAGATGCGTTTGGATAACATCCTTTTTCGATTAGGTATGGCTTCAACCATTCCTGGAGCCAGACAATTAGTTAACCATAGACATATTTTAGTTAATGGTCGTCTAGTAGATATACCAAGTTATCGTTGCAAACCCCGAGATATTATTACTACGAAGGATAAACAAAGATCGAAATCTCTGATTCAAAATTATATTGCTTCATCGCTCCGGGAGGAATTGCCAAAACATTTGACTATTGACTTATTCCAATATGAAGGATTAGTAAATCAAATAATAGATAGTAAGTGGATTGGTTTGAAAATAAATGAGTTGTTAGTCGTAGAATATTATTCCCGTCAGACTTGAACCTAATGAAAATAACAAGAAAGGTTCAGACAATTTGACTTTATACCATACCCTTTTTTGTCGAAGGAATATAGATTTAAGAGCCTTGATCCACATTTTTTTTTGCTTTTCCCATATTTATATTTTACGTACCACAGTAATGTAATTAGGAATAGAGAATCTCTATCAAATCAAATAAAGTTCTTACTCACTGTTGGAATAATGCTATCAATTGTTATTTGAATTTGATTTGATACATTGTGATCGGTAACGTTGGTGACTCGATAGAAACGGAAAGAGAGGGATTCGAACCCTCGGTAAACAAAAGCCTACATAGCAGTTCCAATGCTACGCCTTGAACCACTCGGCCATCTCTCCTAACATAATCATATATCTTATTATTGACCAGAAACCGAGTGAAGTGAATAGCGAGTCATTCATATTATTTATTCCAGTACGGGTAGGACCCATTACTGGTTACATAGGAATAAAAGATTCCTTTCAAATTTCATATTTCTCAACACCAATTTACTTAATGGATTTTGATATTTCAATTGTATGACGCATACGCATTATGCAAACAAAAGAGTATGGTTACTCTCCTCTATTTTATCATGGAATTATTATTCCATTCTTTATTTTTACTCTTTTGATTATAACCAAATCAAAACTTTTCGAGTTACCAGAATCTATAGTAAAATAGAGTCCTTGGTTAGTCAACTTAGAGAAAATCGTAATAGTTCTGTTTATCAGTATACTACTTAATTTGTAGGAAATCCAATCTCATTCAAATATTTCATATCTCATCTCATCCCCCCTTGGGCACAATTTGAGCGGAATATCCACATCTTTTTTTAGAATTAGTCTATTTTTATGATATTTCGTACTACTGTACAATTCGGATAATTTTCCTTTGGGAAAATGAGAAGAATTATAGAATGGATTGTTAATTATGCCTAGATCCCGGATAAATGGAAATTTTATTGATAAGACTTCTTCAATTGTAGCCAATATCTTATTACGAATAATTCCGACAACTTCAGGGGAAAAAAAGGCATTTACCTATTACAGAGATGGTGCGATTTGATTTTTTTTCTTGCTTTTTTAGACCTTAATCTGAGAGAGAGAAGCGTGGTTCGGGATAGAAAGAAAAAAAAATTTTTAAACCAACGCTTGGTGAAGGTGAAGTTTAAAGATAGAACAATTCCTTCTGTCGTGTATCCTCGATTGATACGGCTTCAGATGCTTTAATTATCGATTTTAGTATTGAGCGAAAGGTTACACCTATGGGTTCTGGATTGCGGGTCAATACTACGCCACTAGTACCAATGGGCGGCATAGAGGAAGAAGCACTACTCTACGGAATCAACAACACGAAAACTTTGTTATATTATAAATTACCCCTTCTCGGTATTGGGACTAATAAGAATGAATGGTTGGGACAACAAACATCCATCTCGTTTGTACTTTGGATACTCATATAACCATCAAAGATTGTTGAAGTGACTGATTCCTGGAAATAGAAGGCGTTGTGAACAAAGAAATTGTTGGAGTGACTATTTCCATCTAGCACTAATACAATTGGTGTTAAGAAAAGACCTCTTTCGGGAAGGCTGGCTAGAAATTTCTTGTAAAAATACTAGCCCCCATCAGTTCATAATGAGAATAGTGAAATCTTGATTCCAGAGATTATGTCCCTTAGTACTATGCACAGAGGGGAGGAGCCGTATGAGATAAAAATCTCATGTACGGTTCTGGAACGGAGATTCTTTGAATAGAATGAACGGCCGTAACGGATGTCGGCTCAATCCGAAGGAAATTATGCGGAAGCTTTACAGAATTATTATGAAGCTACGCGACCAGAAATTGATCCCTATGATCGAAGTTATATACTCTATAATATAGGCCTTATACACACAAGCAACGGAGAGCATACGAAGGCTTTGGAATATTATTTCCGGGCACTAGAACGAAACCCATTCTTACCACAAGCTTTTAATAATATGGCCGTGATCTGTCATTACGTGCGACTATCTCCATTATAGAAAAAAGATAAAGGCTAGTAAATACTAGAATAAAATAGGCTTTCTACATATGTATCGTCCAAAGCAACGATTTTTATCAGCTGTAGCAAGGAAAAATACTTCAAATATAAATGAATAAGTACGCCTATATACTCTATGGATAAAGGATCAAATTGATAGAGAAAGCACCGTAAAGATCAATTAGCAAGTTATTGGGTCGATACAGTTAAGAACTGCTTACTTATGTCATAATATGAGATATAAAGTTAGGAATCTACTTATGTAATAGAGTCGATCTACTAAGGTATTGAGCAGCGGTGTAGCATCAGATCCCAAAGATAGTAAGTTCTTTTTTCTTACGGAGGAAAGTCTTTTTCAAAAATTCTATATGAATTTCATATATGAGATGAAACCGAGATAGTTACCTTTCAGAAAATCCTAACGATATAGGAGGAGTTAATTCTTATGAAGGTAGGAGAAAAGATAAAACTGATTATTGATCAAAATTAGAGTTTGAAACTTATGTAATTAACTTAACTTCGTCTGGTTAACCCAAGAAAACTAGGATAGGTTTATGAAAAATCTAATTCAGTTAGCATAGGGTAGATTAAAAAGATGGGACACAAAAAGAGTCGATTGCTGAGCCGTATGAGACAGGAAACTCTCAAGTACGGTTCTAAGGGAAGGAATTTAACCACCTATTCCGACCGGGGAGAACAGGCCATTCTACAGGGTGATTCTGAAATTGCGGAGGCTTGGTTCGATCAAGCTGCTGAGTATTGGAAACAAGCTATAGCGCTTACTCCAGGTAATTATATTGAAGCACATAATTGGTTGAAGATCACGAGGCGTTTCGAATTCGAATAAAAGCACTCTCTTTTAAATTTTTAATTAAATTTATTAAAATGGTGATTGGATCCATCAATCAACTAAAATAGATAGTTACTATGAGAAGATCCAATCAAGAATTTCATTATATCTCTTCCTCCTAAAAAATTCTATTTTGTATAGTATCCCATAAGGATAAATGATAGGGATACAGCAGTATCAAATCGTATAGGATATAGCTAATAAATAAATAAAGTATGCCCCCGAATTACTAAATATGGATATCGCATAAGAAGATGTTTCATAGAAGTATATCGATATGGGCACTTTTACATTCAGATATAAATACACTAGCAAAAAAAAAAAACATCTTCGTCATGCCAGGAAAAGTAAAAGGTATTTGATAATAAAAAGGGTCCGTTGGGCACCTAATCGTTATGTCATAATAGATCCGAACACTTGCCCCGGATCAACTTCGATATCATAATTGCTCTAGTGAATAACTAAATAAAATAGATGGATGAGAGATGGGGGACCGATGATAAAAAAAAAATATCCATCTTTCAGAGGTTTCCCTAAAAACTTGACTGTTGGCAGGTCTCTTTGTATGTGTTGTCCGGAAAGAGGAGGACTTAATGATTATTCGTTCGCCGGAACCAGAAGTGAAAATTGTTGTAGATAGGGATCCCGTAAAAACGTCTTTTGAGGAATGGGCCAGACCAGGCCATTTCTCGAGAACAATAGCTAAGGGCCCTGATACTACCACTTGGATCTGGAACCTACATGCTGATGCTCACGATTTCGACAGTCATACCAATGATTTGGAGGAGATCTCCCGAAAAGTATTTAGTGCTCATTTTGGTCAACTCTCCATTATCTTTCTTTGGCTGAGTGGCATGTACTTCCATGGCGCCCGTTTTTCTAATTATGAAGCATGGCTAAGCGATCCTGCTCACATTGGACCTAGCGCCCAGGTAGTTTGGCCAATAGTTGGTCAAGAAATATTGAATGGTGATGTGGGCGGGGGTTTCCGAGGAATACAAATAACCTCCGGCTTTTTTCAGATTTGGCGAGCATCTGGAATAACTAGTGAATTACAACTTTATTGTACTGCAATTGGTGCATTGGTCTTTGCATCATTAATGCTTTTTGCCGGTTGGTTCCATTATCATAAAGCCGCCCCAAAATTGGTTTGGTTCCAAGATGTAGAATCTATGTTGAATCACCATTTAGCGGGGTTACTAGGGCTTGGGTCTCTTTCTTGGGCGGGACACCAAATCCATGTATCTTTGCCGATTAATCAATTTCTTGATGCTGGAGTTGATCCTAAAGAGATACCACTTCCTCATGAATTCATCTTGAATAGGGATCTTTTGGCTCAACTTTATCCTAGTTTTGCCGAAGGAGCAACTCCTTTTTTCACCTTGAATTGGTCAAAATATTCAGATTTTCTTAGTTTTCGTGGAGGATTAAATCCAATAACAGGGGGTCTATGGCTGAGTGATATTGCACACCATCATTTAGCTATTGCAATTCTTTTCTTGATCGCCGGTCATATGTATAGGACTAACTGGGGCATTGGTCATGGACTTAAAGACATTTTAGAGGCTCATAAGGGTCCATTTACAGGCCAGGGCCATAAGGGCCTCTACGAAATCCTAACAACGTCATGGCATGCTCAATTATCTCTTAACCTGGCTATGTTAGGCTCTTTAACCATCGTTGTAGCTCACCATATGTATTCCATGCCCCCTTATCCATACCTAGCTATTGACTATGGTACACAACTTTCGTTGTTCACACATCACATGTGGATCGGTGGATTTCTCATAGTTGGTGCTGCTGCGCATGCAGCCATTTTTATGGTAAGAGACTACGATCCAACTACTCGATACAACGATCTATTAGATCGTGTCCTTAGGCACCGCGATGCAATAATATCACATCTTAACTGGGCATGTATATTTCTGGGGTTTCACAGTTTTGGCTTATATATTCATAATGATACCATGAGTGCTTTAGGGCGGCCCCAAGATATGTTTTCAGATACTGCTATACAATTACAACCCATCTTTGCTCAATGGGTACAAAACACCCATGCTTTAGCGCCTGGTATAACCGCTCCTGGTGCAACAACGAGTACTAGCGTAACTTGGGGAGGTAGTGAGTTAGTAGCAGTAGGCGGCAAAGTCGCTTTGTTACCTATTCCATTAGGAACCGCAGATTTTTTGGTCCATCATATTCATGCATTTACGATCCATGTGACTGTATTGATACTACTGAAAGGTGTTCTATTTGCTCGCAGTTCCCGTTTGATACCTGATAAAGCAAATCTGGGTTTTCGCTTCCCTTGTGATGGACCTGGAAGAGGGGGGACATGTCAAGTATCCGCCTGGGATCATGTCTTTTTAGGTCTATTCTGGATGTACAATGCAATTTCGGTAGTCATTTTCCATTTCAGTTGGAAAATGCAGTCGGATGTTTGGGGTACTATAAGTGATCAGGGAGTGGTAACTCATATCACAGGAGGAAATTTTGCACAGAGTTCCATTACTATTAATGGCTGGCTCCGGGATTTCTTATGGGCACAGGCATCTCAGGTAATTCAGTCTTATGGTTCTTCATTATCTGCATATGGTCTTTTTTTCTTAGGTGCTCATTTTGTCTGGGCTTTCAGTTTAATGTTTCTATTCAGCGGCCGGGGTTATTGGCAAGAACTTATTGAATCCATCGTTTGGGCACATAACAAATTAAAAGTTGCTCCTGCTACTCAGCCTAGAGCCTTGAGTATTGTACAAGGACGTGCTGTAGGAGTAACCCATTACCTT